GTTTTTCGATGTTTTTTCACATAACATAAATAGGGCGGTTGTTCCATTTTATTTGTTTTCTCAATTTATTCTTTTTTGTCAATACTAATATTGACAACAGTGTATCAAATAAATATAATCCGATCGTGAATAAATGGATCCATTTACTTATGTTAATATAGGCTCCATTTAATTTATCAAATGGTGGATTTTCTGCGATACAAAACAAGGAATCCCTTATTTATTTGATTTTGATTGAAAGGTAATTAATTGAATTTGAATTGAGAGGTAAATAAAAAATGAAATAATACATATATATTAATAAAAATAAAAAAATTAATATAGAATAATGTATAATGGATAACATAGTAGATAGTGGATATCAAGGGGTGGTCTATCATTTTTTATTTTTTGTGAGAAAATTTTTTGTTTTATCTGTTCATTTTTATATTGAGAATCTATCCACCTTCGATATTTTGAGTTTTTTCCATTTTTGAATGTCGAATATTTTTTTAGACAATTCAATCTTTTATTTGTGTTGTTTTTATTGCGATTGGATATACACACCTATCCTATTTATAAATTTAATAAATAGTATTTGGGGTTGCTAACTCAATGGTAGAGTACTCGGCTTTTAAGAGCGACTCTATTTTTTACACATTTCTATGAAGCAATTGGTTCGTCCATACCATCGGTAGAGTTTGTAAAACCACGACTGATCCAGAAGGGAATGAATGGAAAAAGTAGCATGTCGTATCAATCAATCACGAATTCGAAAAGTATTTCACTCTTATATGTATCCGTTCCAAATTTTTGTTTGAATTCTTGGCTCGGAACAAAAAAATTAAGTTGGGTTTAATTTATAAAGGGATAGAGCTTGGCGGCTCTAATTATAGGGAAACAAAAAGTAACGAGCTTTCATTTATTTTGTATTTGAATGATTACCCCATCTAATTATACGTTAAAAAGAGGTTAGTGCTTTATGCGGGAAAAGCTTTTCCTATGAATGGATTATTTATTTTTATTATGAGTCCTAACTATAAAGCTATTTTCCATTAAATTTGGGAATAGCGAGAAATGTGTATGTGTAAAAGAAAGAGTATATTGATAAAGATTTTTTTTTTCCAAAATCAAAAGAGTGATTGGGTTGAAAAAAATAAAGGATTCCTAACTAGCTTGTTATCCTAGAACAAAAATTAGGTGGAAAAAGCGATTAGAGCGAGTCCGTTGATAGGTTTTGCTTGTTTTATAGGTATCTATATACACTATATAGAATTCGTTTTTTATTTATTCAAATTTATATATATAGAATTCCCTGTTTTGACCATATCGCACTATGTATCATTTGATAATCCAATGAATCTCTGATTCTTTATTTGACTAAATAGGATTTTTTAAAATGGAGGAATATCGTGTATTTTTAGAACTCCATAGATCTCGCCACCGGGACATCCTATACCCGCTTTTTTTTCGGGAGTATATTTATGGACTCGCTTATAGTCGTGGATCCATTTTTGTGGAAAATGTAGGTTATAACAATAAATTTAGTTTACTAATTGTAAAACGCTTAATTACTCGAATGTATCAACAGACTCATTTGATCATTATTGTTAATGATTCTAACAAAAATCCTTTTTTGGGTTATAACAATAATTATTATTCTCAAATAATATTCGAAGGTTTTGTTGTCGTTCTAGAGATTCTATTTTCTCTACAATTATATATATCTTCCTTAAAAGAGTTAGAAATCGTAAAATCTTATAATAATTTGGGATCAATTCATTCCATTTTTCCCTTTTTCGAAGATAAATTTATATATTTCAATCATAAGTCAGATATAAGAATACCCTATCCTATCCATCTGGAAATCTTGGTTCAAATCTTTCGATATTGGATAAAAGATGTCTTTTTCTTTCACTTATTAAGGTTGTTTTTTTATTACTATTGTGACGGGAACAGTTTTTTTACTCCAAAAAAATCGATTTCTACTTTTTTTTTGAAAAGTAATCCAAGATTTTTCTTACTACTATATAATTTATATGTATGGGAATACGAATCTATCTTTCTTTTTCTACGTAATAAATCCTCTCAGTTACGATTTAAATATTTTCGCGTTTTTTTTGAGCGAGTTTTTTTCTATGAAAAAATAGAACATCTTGCAGAAATATTTGTTAAGAATTTTTCATATACCTTATTATCCTTCAGGGATCCTTTCATCCATTATGTTAGATATCAAGGAAAATCAATTCTGGTTTCAAAGAATACGCCTCTTTTGATAAATAAATGGAAATACTATTTTATCTATTTATGGCAATGTCATTTTGATATTTGGTCTCAACCAAGAACGATCGATATAAACCAATTATCCCAGCATTCATTTCACTTTTTGGGTTATTTTTTAAGTATTCGGCTAAATCTTTCGGTGGTACGAAGTCAAATGTTACAAAATTCATCTCTAATAAAAATTGTTATGAAAAAGCTTGATACAATAGTTCCAATTATTCCTCTAATTAGATTATTG